CAACTTTACAAAAAACGAGATTCAAAAAAAATGTGATTTTTTAGGAAAGGGGTTAGAATTAGGTATATGTAATTTAATGGCTATACACTCACTCTTGCGTATCCTTTGAAGAAGAATTTTAGAATACGATTGAATCTAAGATACGAGTAGTCGGTTTCCATTATGGAAGAAAGACGCGTATATGTAATATTCGATATTAACTAGTTATATATGAACTCAAGATATATCTAATCCATCGGACTACTGTCAATTTAGATAGGGATTCCAATAGAAGTTCTTCCATTTCGTCTTTGATTCTAAATTGAATCATGAAATAAAGACAAATAATGAAAAATTCAAATAATGGTTTGGAAAAAAGAAGTGGACGAACAAACGTTGTATGTATGGATTCACAAAAATCCTGTGGATAGGAACTAAAAAAGAGATATGGAAGTAGTTCTTTCTGAGAGTTCAATAATAAATATTATTACTTCAATTCTCAATTCGAAGTTTTTAGTTACTTCAGCTGGTTGAATCTTAGCGATGGAATAATTAAGTCAAAACTCATTGGATGATTGTATCATTAACCATTTCTTTATTTTGGTGCGAGGAACTTATCATGAATCCACTGATTTCTGCCGCTTCCGTTATTGCTGCTGGGTTAGCTGTCGGACTTGCTTCTATTGGACCTGGGGTTGGTCAAGGCACTGCTGCGGGCCAAGCTGTGGAAGGTATTGCAAGACAGCCCGAGGCGGAGGGAAAAATACGAGGTACTTTATTGCTTAGTTTGGCTTTTATGGAAGCCTTAACAATTTATGGTCTGGTTGTAGCATTGGCGCTTTTATTTGCCAATCCCTTTGTTTAGTCCTATAAATATGAGAATTCTGTATTTTTTTCTTATTTTATGGATTAAGACTTACTCCTTGCTTTTTCAAAGTATATCAAGATTTCACTCCTACAATTACTTATTCGTTGGACAATAATCCATGGGAAGGATGAATTTGAGGATGAGGAATTACCGCACTGACTCGCTTTCTTCCTTCTCCTTTTTCTTAATTCAAGGGAAAGCATTTTTATTTTATTTAAAATTTAAAGAGTATTGCAACAAACGAGGTTTTTCGCCATTGACATGAGACCGGTCCCTAATTCTAATAATTATCATTATTTTTGGGAATTTTTTTTTCATTTCAATTGAAAAAAAAAATACATTTCTATCTAAATAGAATCTATTTTTGATTCTGTATAGGTAAATTAAAATTAAAATTAATAATTAATAAAATAAATACGAAAATAAATAAAAAATCAATAATCAATATAGAAATATACAGGAGAAATAGAAAAGGGTTGAAAGTGATACAATACAAAAAACAAAAAAGGACAGAGTTCTTTTTTTTTTTTAGTCCATCTAAAAGAAAATAGGAGATCATATGAAAAATGTAACCGATTCTTTCGTTTTCTTGGGTCACTGGCCATCCGCCGGGAGTTTCGGGTTTAATACCGATATTTTAGCAACAAATCCAATAAATCTAAGCGTAGTGCTTGGTGTATTGATCTTTTTTGGAAAGGGAGTGTGTGCGAGTTGTTTATTTCAAGAATAGGCTGGATCCATCCAGCTGCACTTTTTTTTGTTATAACTAGGAAAGAAAAGAGTGCATGATCCCGCGAATTACTTCTGAATAAATTCAAAAATCATATTTAAGAACCATAGCATTTCGTGATTCATTGGTATATCGCCTTTGATTCTCTATTAACCAATAATCTGGGACCATTAATATGGTTAAAGCCAAACTGTTTGAAGTTCAGATGCAGCATGGTACTCTTTCTACTACTATGTTTAGTTTATAAATACCGAGTGGATAAAGAAATTTTTTTTATACAATACAGAAATCAAAACGAATAGTTCGAATTTTTTTTGATATAAAACACTCATGTCGATAAAAAGATTTGAGCCTTTTTTACAATGCCGAATTGATGACCTATGTATAAAGTGAGAAGAATTCTTTGGATTTGAAGAAAAAAAAGAAACAACTTTGCTGACAATTACAATGTCAATTACAATGTTATATATAACATAACAATTATCAATTTGATATTCATTTTATTATATAAATATTATAAATATATATATATTTGATATATTTATATATTTGATTATTTGATATATTTTTGTCAGAAGAATCCTCCGAATATTTTAGTCTTGGATTATTGATCAGTTTCAATATTATGAAATATGAACAGAGATCAATATTTTGAAATATGAATAGAGAATAGAGGGAGAGGATAGGCTCATTACGTGAAAAATATATAAAATATAAAAATATATAAAATATATATATATATGGGAATTAATTCTCAATTAAGTAATTGAGCATGAGAGCCAAATGAATCGAAAGATTCATGTTCGGTTCGGGAAGGGATCATGGAATTTTTGAAATGAAAATGAATGGAAAGATAATCTACTTTCATTAAGTGATTTATTAGATAATCGAAAACAGAAGATCTTGAATACTATTCGAAATTC